TTCATACCAATCTGCCGAATCCTTTGACTTTTGATGTAAAAGGTTAATAGACGGGGCTAACCATTTGGATAATAGATCCAAATCTGTTCCTTTTTGGTTAAAAGGAATTCCTAGAGATCCAACAAACAAAGTAAATAGGACTAATAGAAGTAAAGAAAATAACATCGTATTGGCGGATTCATAAGGATAGGAAAAGGACTTTTGATTATAAAAATGAAGAATATTAATAAAAGGGCGTCCCCCATTTTTTTTTCTTACATTCTCATCACTTCGATATGTCTTTTTCGAAAAAAAGGAAGAACTGTCATTTATTAATAAATGACAATTTTTGTTAATTTTTTTGGAATACCCCTTACCCCATAAGGATATAGAATAGAAAGAGGTGTTTTGGTTGCCACTATAATTTTGGAAATGAACGTTTAAATGCCCCTCAAAAGTAAGTAAATAAATGCGAAACATATAAAATGCGGTTAATCCTGCCGTGGCCCAAGCTATTATTGCAAAAATCGGCGAATACAACCAACTATCATTAAGAATTTCATCTTTTGACCAAAAACAAGCAAGCGGCGGAATACCACAAAGAGAAAGTGTACCTAATAAAAAAGAGGTTTTGGTAATCGGTACATGTTTTGTTAAACCACCCATAAGAACCATATTCTGACTTTTATCCGGAGAATAACCAACAAGAGTTTCCATTGAATGAATAACGGACCCAGACCCCAAAAATAATAATGCTTTGGAATAAGCATGAGTAATCAAATGAAATAAAGCACTTCGATAAGACCCCATTCCTAAAGCGAACATCATATAACCCAATTGAGACATTGTCGAATAAGCTAAACCCCTCTTAATGTCTTTTTGAGCAAGAGCTAAAGTAGCTCCTAATAATAATGTGATTATGCCCATCAACGCAATGAAATTCATTATATAAGGTATAACTATGAAAAGAGGAAGAAGGCGAGCTACAAGAAAAATCCCCGCCGCTACCATAGTAGCAGCATGTATAAGAGCCGAAATAGGAGTGGGTCCCTCCATAGCATCAGGTAACCACACATGAAGGGGAAATTGTGCCGATTTAGCAACTGCACCAGCAAATAATAGAGCAGCACACAAAATAACAAATGGGAAATTGACTTGATTATTATAAATCAAGTCATTGAGTATTTCGAATAAATCTCGAAATTCAAAACTACCTGTTATCCAATAAAAACCTAAAATCCCTAATAATAAACCAAAATCCCCTACACGATTAGTTACAAACGCTTTTTGACAAGCATTTGCCGCAGAAGGTCGTGTGAACCAAAACCCTATTAATAGATAGGAACACATTCCAACCAATTCCCAAAAAATATAAATTTGTATCAAATTTGAACTAGTAACTAATCCTAACATGGAAGTACTGAAAAAACTCATATAAGCAAAAAATCTCAAGTATCCTTGATCGTGAGCCATATAATTATCACTATAAATAAGAACCATAATTCCAACAGTAGTGATTAACATCAACATAATAGACGTAAGTGGGTCAATCAAGCAGCCGAATTCTAAAGAAAAATCATTATCGAGGGTCCAAGACCATACATATTGATAGATAGAACTGCTATTTATTTGCTGAATAGACAGATTAGTTGAAAAAATCATGACTATACTTAACAATGAAATACTTGGAAAAGCCCACATACGATGAAGATTTTTTGTTGCTGTCGGAAAAAGAAGAAGTCCCACTCCTATTAATATAGGAACTAGAAGTGGAACGAAAGGTAAAATCCACGCATATTGATATATCTGTTCCATAAAAAAAGTTTTTTAATTCTTAATTAATATTAACGGTTCCCGATTCACCAGACCTTACCTCTTTTGAAAGGAGTCAATAAAAAAATGAAGATATGTACTAACTTAAATAGCATTTTTGAATTTTTATTTCTTTTTACTGATTCTTTCTGAATTTCTGCTAAATACTTTAAATATTCAAATCAAGAAGTTACAATTGGTCAAATCATATGAAAGAAATAGATTAAAGAAATAGATTAATTACCAATCTCCTTCGAATTTTAAAATTCAAGTCAAATTAGGCATATTTTTGCCGGGTTTGACAAGTTATTCAAAATATTCTTTTTTCTATTTTTAGAAATATTGTATGCGATTTTCCCATACCGTTCACCCATCTTATCTATTCTTTTAGATTTTTAGAAAAAATCTTTTCTAGAAAAGAAATACATAGTGAATTAGAAAAGCTCAGATTTTTTTGAACAATAGATGTCTTTCACATCCAGCTATACCAATGAGTAATCTCTTAATTTTTATTTAAATGGCAGTTCCAAAAAAACGTACTTCTGCATCAAAAAAGCGTATTCGTAAAAATTTTTGGAAAAAGAAGGGGTATTGGGCAGCGTTAAAAGCATTTTCCTTAGGGAAATCTCTTTCTACCGGGAATTCAAAAAGTTTTTTTGTGCGACAAACAAATAAACTAAGTAATAAAACATAACACGTTGGAATAATC